AACTCTTTCAATTTCATCTCTATCGGATTTTAATATCAGAATAGTGGATAGGGTTATGATTCAATGGGTCAGGTCCACTTACTTTTTCTTTTGTTGATTTCTAACTTTCCACTGGAATGTATTTCGTTGGTACAATAGAAAGTGGGAATATGTGGTTTGATCATTCAAGAGGTAACTTATCCTTATTTATAATAATTCCAATTTATTGAACAAACGTTTAACTTTATAACTACTATAAAAAAACTATAACTCAGTATAAAAATACTCTATTATCTCGTTAGTTACTTTTTTATTACAAACAAATATTAATAATATCTCTATTCTTCCTTCAAATATGAATAGTACAATTGGAAACTGGAGTTTTATGAAAAAACCAGAGCCCCTTATCGGATTTGAACCGATGACTTACGCCTTACCATGGCGTTACTCTACCGCTGAGTTAAAAGGGCTTTTTTGATGAATTCCTGAATAGGTCACTATGTAGATAAAATGCCTATATGTCCATATATTATATACATAAGTTATATATAAGTCCATGCAGGAGACTTAGATAGTGACTCATTCTCGAATAACAAAATGTATTTACTTAGCAAGTCTAGGGTAAAATGCAATGGATTGTTTCAAGACCGAACCCCATTGTTTTTCTTTTTTTGAATGAAGCGATTCCCACCAAAATAAAGTTCACTTATATGTACACCTACCAATTCGACATAAATTTCAAGATATTTCATCGAATCATATGATGAAGAGATTCTATTTGTCTTGTTCCCTGAACTAAATGAAACTTTTTTTCGAAAATTTATGAATCCCATTACTAAATACTAAATTTAGTATTTAGTAATTTCCTTTTTTTTAGTATGAGATAAGGGTATCTCATCTTAATAATGAATGGAAGAATGAAAGTGAAAGAAATAGAATTTAACCCCCCTTTTGGACCAACGACTCCCTGATAAAATCTTATCCTTTGTGTTATTTCTACTTTTTTGATTTTTTTTTTATATTAGACTAAATAATATAGATTTCTATAACTAGATTTATTTATATATATAGAGTGGAGAATGGCGATTAGAATGAACGATTCATGAATGACAAATCGCAAAATTCTCTACACCTAGAAAAGGCAGAAAGATCCAATCAGACCATTACATTATATTGACAATTTCAAAAAACTGTTCATACTATGATCATAGTATGATGGCGGTTGGGCAAGTAGGCCCCCATCGTCTAGTGGTTCAGGACATCTCTCTTTCAAGGAGGCAGCGGGGATTCGACTTCCCCTGGGGGTAGGGTACTACGAAAGGAAGTTAATCATGGATTATCAATACAATAAGTCTAAAAGTGATTCTTCCTGGGTCGATGCCCGAGCGGTTAATGGGGACGGACTGTAAATTCGTTGGCAATATGTCTACGCTGGTTCAAATCCAGCTCGGCCCAATAATTCGCCCAATTCGCCAATCCAATCTATCACGAGAGGGTATAACCCCCTATCTTTCATAAAGACTCGATGCGGAGATAAAAAGAATAAAAATCTCTGCAAGATCCCTTTTTTCGCTGGGATTGTAGTTCAATTGGTCAGAGCACCGCCCTGTCAAGGCGGAAGCTGCGGGTTCGAGCCCCGCCAGTCCCGACGGATCCAATAAATACAGCAATAAATCCATCTCCCCCTTTCTATGAACTATGAAAGGGGGGCCGGGGCATAAGTTCATTCCCAAATCAAAAGGGGGGTTAAGTTCTATTTCTTTACTTTTGGTAGGATAAAAACATATGTGGGTGGATTATTACAATTAGTAGTAGCATTATAGTAAGTATTCCAAGAAATACTGAGTCTGCTTTTTCGATTGTTTCCGATCCGTGGATAGAATACTGTATGTTTTTGGGGGGGAGGGCACGCATACACAAAATGGAATTCACAATCAAAAATGAATTTAACTTTAACAAAATTCTTCTGATAGAATACTCTTCTAGATTAAATAATTCAATTTCTCTTTCTGACTCTGGTTTTGCGTAACCTAAATTACTAATTGAAAAATAGATTTCTCATTCAGATTGCACATTGGACTTTTGATATATATTCCCAGCACTAATAATCTACGGAGGGGGGAGTAAAAGGCAGATCAACCAAAGATCCAATTTCTCTTAGCAAGGGAATAAATAATTTGTTTCTATTCTTTTTTTTTTTTTGTTTGGATTTGTAACTGCGTGACTAATGAAAGTGGAAGGGCGATCTGATGATACTTGATCAGATTATTGTACACGAAAGGCGGAGGGTAGGTTATAGAAAAAAAGAACGGAACCGAATAAAGGAATTATGGATTGGGTCAGGAATACTGGTTGGAATTCGGTTATGGATAAAAGAACTTCCTATGTTATACTATTCCATTTTCGACGACGAATTGATTTGATAGCTCAGATATTGTTATTCATGATATTGATACGATTCAAAACCATCGAGAGGTAATTCATTCATTGAATTTACAGGCGAAAGGTTTAACATCTCTAT